TTCACAAGCGGCTGAATCTTTATTACGTAAGGGCTTATTGGATGCAATTGTACCACGTAATCCTTTAAAAGGTGTTGTGAGTGAGTTATTTCAGTTCCATGCTTTTTTTCCTTTGAACAAAAATTCAATCAAATAGAACAGTTAGTTTATCAGAATTAAACGAAAACTCTGAAAAATTCATTTTTTCGAATACGTTTTTTATCGATACTCTTGTTTACTACTCAGTAAACCTCTATCAACACGATAAAAAGTGAATTTTTGCTTTCGGGAAGTTCAAATTAGACTAGATAAATAAAACAAAGTTCTTTTTCCTCTCTTGCTTGCATATGTATAGATAATTCAAATAGAGATATATACAGATTTATAGAGAGTCTTCCATCTTTTTGCATTTACCGAAAATTCCCTGTTGTTGGATCAGATTCTAATCAATTTTGTAGAAATTTGTAATGGAATAAAATTTTTTCTTTAGTAATGACTATTAGAAGACAAAAAGAATAATAAATCTAACAAGGGGATTCTTATACATCTATTTTATTTTGAAAGATTAATAAGTCCATTTATTTAGTTTGGCGTTTCGTGTACCTATTTTTTTATTCTATTTATATTAGGTTCTATTCTATAATATTTCTATTAGGTTGTATATTCGTATTAGATATCTATTTACTTAAAGATACTTAGTATAATTATATAATATATATAATAGAAATAATAAAAATACAAGATATTCTAAGATATCTTTAGAATTCAGAATATAACAATAACAGGTACAAATATTAAATTAAGGTACCCATTTTATGACAACTTTCAATAACTTACCCTCTATTTTTGTGCCTTTAGTAGGCCTAGTCTTTCCGGCACTTGCAATGGCTTCTTTATTTCTTCATATTCAAAAAAATAAGATTTTTTAGATCGGATGAGACCTAATCGTATCACTCCTTTTTTATTTTAAAAACTTCGATTCGATAAGACCCATTTGGTAGAATATTGTATAACACATAGATTCCTACAAACATAACTAAAAAAAGCTCTTATGCATGTATAAACGTATTATATGATATGGGGAAATCAATTTGCGCTCTTTTGAAAAATGGATCATCATCGAGCCGATGTATGAAATTCAAGTCAATGTATTTATTTGATTTGTATGTATATAGTTATAGGGGATCATATAAAGGAAGGAGATGTTATTATTTTAGATATAAAAATTCTATGAATTACTCCTAAGGTAAAGGTGCACAACAAAATAGTTGATGAGAGTTACTTTGAAAACAAAAAAAGGAAAGTCATATTTTCTCAATTCCAAAAAATTGTATAACTGGATCTAATATATATGAGTTGGCGATCAGAATCTATATGGATAGAATTTATAACGGGGTCTCGAAAAACAAGTAATTTCTGCTGGGCGTTTATCCTATTTTTAGGTTCATTAGGATTTTTATTGGTTGGAACTTCCAGTTATCTTGGTAGAAAGTTTATATCGTTATTTGCGTCTCAGCAAATCATTTTTTTTCCACAAGGGATTGTGATGTCTTTCTATGGGATCGCAGGTCTCTTTATTAGTTGCTATTTGTGGTGCACTATTTTGTGGAATGTGGGTAGTGGTTATGATCTTTTCGACCGAAAAGAAGGAATAGTGCGTATTTTTCGTTGGGGATTTCCTGGAAAAAGTCGTCGCATCTTTTTACGATTTCTTATGAACGATATTCAGTCCATCAGAATCGAAGTTAAAGAGGGTGTTTCTGCTCGGCGTGTCCTTTATATGGAAATTCGAGGTCAAGGGGCTATTCCTTTAATTCGTACTGATGAGAATTTTACTACACGAGAAATTGAGCAAAAAGCTGCTCAATTGGCTTACTTCTTGCGTGTACCAATTCAAGTATTTTGAAATGAATTAATAGACTAAATGCTTTGGCAGTAGGAAGAAAAAACGAAAGAATTTCTTTCTTTTTTTTGCAAATGACCATTCATCTATTCTTTTATGCTCGTTTTTTTTTGATATATTTGATAGAAAAGAAAGGGAGTTTCTTCGTCTCGAAAATAGAATAATATTTTTTATTTGAAAAATTTGAAAAAGTTCTTTTTTTTTCTTGATTCAAATTGGAAGTGGATTCTGAGTCTATTTCTGTATTTTTTCTAGATTCAAAGCAAAGACTAAGTATTAAATCAAAAGAAAACGATAAAATGGATTCATAGATTCAATACATTCTATTCGAATTAGAATATAAACTCATGCTCGATAGAAATATTAGATCTAATAGAATCAACAAATGCGGTAGGTTCATTAACAATTCACAGATTCAAAATGGCAAAAAAGAAAGCATTAATTCCTTTTTTTTATTTTACATCTATAGTCTTTTTGCCCTGGTTGATCTCTCTCTGCTGTAATAAAAGTTTGAAAACTTGGATTACTAATTGGTGGAATACTAGACAATGCGAAACTTTTTTGAATGATATTCACGAAAAAAGTGTTCTAGAAAAATTCATACAATTAGAGGAACTATTCCAGCTGGATGAAATAATAAAGGAATACCCAGAAACCGATTTACAACAATTTCGTCTAGGAATCCACAAAGAAACGATCCAATTCATCAAGATACACAATGAGTATCGTATCCATACAATCTTGCACTTCTCGACAAATTTCATATCTTTCGTTATTCTAAGTGGTTATTCCTTTTGGGGTAAGGAAAAGCTTTTTATTCTGAATTCTTGGGTTCAAGAATTCCTATATAATTTAAGTGATACAATTAAAGCTTTTTCGATTCTTTTATTAACTGATTTATGTATCGGATTCCATTCGCCTCACGGTTGGGAACTAATGATTGGTTATATTTACAAAGATTTTGGGTTTGCTCATTATGAGCAAATTTTATCTGGTCTAGTTTCTACCTTTCCAGTCATTCTTGATACAATTTTGAAATATTGGATCTTTCGTTATTTAAATCATGTATCTCCGTCACTTGTAGTGATTTATCATGCAATAAATGACTAAAAAATGATTCACTGATCCAATTCTAACCTTTCTTACCTTATACATCATAACCAAATCAAAGTCGTATTTACTTTACTCTTTTTACCCATGAGGGATTCTTTTTATATTTCAACAAAAAAATTTTCTTTTTTCAGTAAATGTAAATAGCAGAATCGTGGCTAGGGAAGTATATTATCGACCTACCTAACTTTATTGTAGAAATTTTCGGGATAAATGATTGGACCATGCAAACTAGAAATACCTTTTCTTGGATAAGGGAAGAGATTACTCGCTCCATATCTGTCTCACTCATGATATATATAATAACTTGGGCATCCATTTCAAGTGCATATCCGATTTTTGCCCAGCAGAATTATGAAAAGCCACGAGAGGCAACTGGGCGTATTGTATGTGCCAATTGCCATTTAGCTAGTAAGCCCGTGGCTATTGAGGTTCCACAAGCGGTACTTCCTGATACTGTATTTGAAGCAGTTGTTAAAATTCCTTATGATATGCAACTCAAACAAGTTTTAGCTAATGGTAAAAAAGGAGCTTTGAATGTGGGAGCTGTTCTTATTTTACCGGAGGGGTTTGAATTAGCCCCCCCCGAGCGTATTTCACCCGAGATGAAAGAAAAGATAGGAAATCTGTCTTTTCAGAATTATCGCCCCAATAAAAAAAATATTCTTGTGATAGGTCCTGTTCCTGGTCAAAAATATAGTGAACTAACCTTTCCTATTCTTGCCCCAGACCCTGCTACTAATAAAGATGTTCACTTCTTAAAATATCCTATATACGTAGGTGGAAACAGGGGAAGGGGTCAGATTTATCCTGATGGTAGCAAAAGTAACAATACAGTTTATAATGCTACGGCAGGAGGGACAATAAGCAAAATTTTACGAAAAGAAAAAGGGGGATACGAAATAACCATAGCGGATGCATCAAATGGACGCCAAGTGATTGATATTATCCCTCGAGGCCTAGAACTTCTTGTTTCAGAGGGCGAATCCATTAAACTCGATCAACCATTAACGAGTAATCCTAATGTGGGTGGATTTGGTCAGGGGGATGCGGAAATAGTACTTCAAGATCCATTACGTGTCCAAGGCCTTTTGTTCTTCTTAGGATCGGTTGTTTTGGCACAAATCTTTTTGGTTCTTAAAAAGAAACAGTTTGAGAAGGTTCAATTATCCGAAATGAATTTTTAGATCTGTCTATTTAGCTTTATCAAATTTATAAAAAAGAACCAAAAAAATTATGAAAAGCCTTTTGCCTCTCTTTCGATTTTCTATTTCTTTTCGACCAGGTGTCAGGAATTACTTGTATCATAGTCCTAATCCTAGTATGTATATTGAGAAGTATTGAGGTGTGATGTAAGTCTGTCGTTATTGACCAATTGAAATTGATAGAATGTATCACTAATCAAGAGTTTTCTTCTATCTTCTATTAGAATAGCCAAATTTGACTAGATACAAAATAAGATAAGGAAAGCAAGAACAGAAAAAAGGGGAACCATAAATCGGCGAAACAATAAATTTTAGGGACTTTAGGGAGTATTATTTGTCTTGCTAGTCTTCGACACAAGAAAAGGAATTTTAGACATCCTTTTCTTGTGTCGATCTTGTCCTTCTTGATTCCATTCGTTAAAAATTCCTATTCTTAGTTTACATATATATTACTGTTTCTATATCTAACGTTTTAATATATATATTAAATTAAGAGTATATATAATTATTAATTAATAGTATAATAGTAGTTACTTTTTGTAGTTTTCTTTGTTATTTTGTTTTTTATTTCAATTTTGATGAAATACTAAATAACAAAAAAAAAATAAAAAAAAAAACTTCTATTCTATTAGTATAGACAAAATTTTACTGATAGATCTAATGATAAAAAATATTGTGTCAGCCGGGAAAGCAGGAAAAGGAAATTAAGTGATTCCCCTTTTTTATTCTATCTTTGATAGGTTAATCAATACTATATGTTCGCAATCCACTAATCTAATTAAGTTCATTTTTCAAAAACACGA